GCTAACGTAGCTTAATTAAAGCATAACACTGAAGATGTTAAGATGAGCCCTAGAAAGCTCCGTAGGCACAAAAGCTTGGTCCTGACTTTACTATCAACTTTAGCTATACTTACACATGCAAGTATCCGCACCCCTGTGAGAATGCCCTAATAGCTCCCTGCCCGGGAACAAGGAGCTGGTATCAGGCACAACCAATCATTAGCCCACGACACCTTGCTTTGCCACACCCTCAAGGGAACTCAGCAGTGATAGACATTAAGCCATAAGTGAAAACTTGACTTAGTTAAAGCTAAGAGGGCCGGTTAAACTCGTGCCAGCCACCGCGGTTATACGAGAGGCCCAAGTCGATAGTCAACGGCGTAAAGAGTGGTTAGAAAGAACCCGTTACTAAAGCCGAACGCCTTCAAAGCTGTTATACGCACCCGAAGGTGAGAAGCCCATCCACGAAAGTGGCTTTACAACCTTGAATCCACGAAAGCTATGACACAAACTGGGATTAGATACCCCACTATGCTTAGCCTTAAACATTGACAACAACCTACACCTGTTGTCCGCCCGGGAACTACGAGCATCAGCTTAAAACCCAAAGGACTTGGCGGTGCTTTAGACCCACCTAGAGGAGCCTGTTCTAGAACCGATAACCCCCGTTCAACCTCACCCTTCTTTGTTTCCCCCGCCTATATACCGCCGTCGTCAGCTTACCCTGTGAAGGACTAATAGTAAGCAAAATTGGTACAACCCTAAACGCCAGGTCGAGGTGTAGCGTATGGAAGGGGAAGAAATGGGCTACATTCTCTAATACAGAGAAAACGAATGACATGTTGAAATACACGTCTGAAGGAGGATTTAGCAGTAAGCAGGAAATAGAGTGTCCCGCTGAAATTGGCCCTGAAGCGCGCACACACCGCCCGTCACTCTCCCCGAACTAATTGAACTCAGTTAAATAAAACCCCATCACAGTAAAGGGGAGGCAAGTCGTAACATGGTAAGTGTACCGGAAGGTGCACTTGGAAAAACCAGGATATAGCTAAGACAAATATAGCAGCTCTCTTACACTGAGCAGTCATTCGTGCAAATCGAATTATCCTGACGCCCATCAGCTAGCCGCCTCCACTAAAAACAACAAATCCCCATCAATACCCCCTAAAACACTCAAATACAGCACTAAACAAACCATTTTTCCCCCCAAGTACGGGCGACAGAAAAGGAACCATCGCGCTATAGAGAAAGTACCGCAAGGGAACGCTGAAAGAGAAATGAAACAACCCAGTAAAGCCTAAAAAAGCAGAGATTTAAACTCGTACCTTTTGCATCATGATTTAGCTAGAAAATCTCAAGCAAAGAGCACTTTAGTTTGACTCCCCGAAACTACGTGAGCTACTCCAAGACAGCCTAACAATAGGGCAAACCCGTCTCTGTGGCAAAAGAGTGGGAAGAGCTTTGAGTAGAGGTGACAGACCTACCGAACCTAGTTATAGCTGGTTGCCTAAGAAATGAATAGAAGTTCAGCCTCTCGGATTCTTCCCTCACCTTTGTCTCCCTCCCTACGACAGCCCAAATAGAAACCGAAAGAGTTAGTCAAAGGGGGTACAGCCCCTTTGACACAAGATACAACTTTTCCAGGAGGGTAAAGATCACATTTAGACACCAAGGTAGAATGTTTTGGTGGGCCTAAAAGCAGCCACCCCTACAGAATGCGTTAAAGCTCAGACATACTTACCACCCCCAATCCCGACAATTTCATCTTAACCCCCTAACCTTACCAGGCCATCCCATGCAAACATGGGAGTGACCATGCTAATATGAGTAATAAGAGAGCATTAGCCTCTCTCCTCGCACAAGTGTAACTCGGAACGGACCCCCCACCGAACCTTAACGACCCCAAACAAAGAGGGCCTTGAACAACAGACCCGCCAACTAGAAAAACACTCAACAATTTAACCGTTAAACCCACACTGGTGTGCCTTCGAGGAAAGACTAACAGAAAAAGAAGGAACTCGGCAAACACATAAAGCCTCGCCTGTTTACCAAAAACATCGCCTCTTGCAAAATTAACGAATAAGAGGTCCTGCCTGCCCTGTGACCATGAGTTTAACGGCCGCGGTATTTTGACCGTGCAAAGGTAGCGCAATCACTTGTCTTTTAAATGAAGACCCGTATGAATGGCAAGACGAGGGCTTAACTGTCTCCTTTTTCAAGTCAATGAAATTGATCTTCCCGTGCAGAAGCGGGAATTTTTCCATAAGACGAGAAGACCCTATGGAGCTTTAGACACCAAGACAGACCACGTCAAAACCCCCTAACAAAGGATTAAACTAACTGAACCCTGTCCTAATGTCTTTGGTTGGGGCGACCACGGGGAACTACAAAACCCCCGCGTGGAATGAGAGCACCACCTGCTCTTACAACTGAGAGCTTCCGCTCTAACAAACAGAATTTCTGACCAACAAGATCCGGCAACGCCGATCAACGAACCGAGTTACCCTAGGGATAACAGCGCAATCCTCTTTTAGAGCCCATATCGACAAGAGGGTTTACGACCTCGATGTTGGATCAGGACATCCTAATGGTGCAGCCGCTATTAAGGGTTCGTTTGTTCAACGATTAAAGTCCTACGTGATCTGAGTTCAGACCGGAGTAATCCAGGTCAGTTTCTATCTATGCCATGATCTTTTCTAGTACGAAAGGACCGAAAAGAAAGGACCCATGCTCTAAGTACGCCCTACCCTCACCTAATGCAATCAACTAAAACAGATAAGAGGACATACCCCCTATGCCTAAGAAAACGGCCTGTTAAGGTGGCAGAATCCGGCAATTGCAAAAGATCTAAGCCCTTTCCACAGAGGTTCAAATCCTCTCCTTAACTATGATTCACACTCTTACAACACACCTCATCAACCCCCTAGCTTTCATTGTCCCTGTCCTCCTAGCCGTCGCCTTCCTCACCCTTCTTGAACGAAAAGTACTCGGCTATATACAATTACGAAAAGGACCTAATATTGTAGGACCCTACGGCCTTCTACAACCTATCGCCGATGGCATTAAACTCTTTATTAAAGAACCCGTTCGCCCCTCCACCTCCTCCCCAATCCTGTTTATCCTTACCCCCATACTAGCCCTTACACTAGCTCTCACACTTTGAGCACCAATACCGCTGCCCTATCCTGTTATCGATCTTAACCTCAGCATCTTATTTATCCTAGCCCTCTCCAGTCTCGCCGTCTACTCAATCCTTGGGTCAGGCTGAGCATCCAACTCAAAATACGCCCTCATCGGGGCCCTCCGCGCCGTTGCCCAAACCATCTCATATGAAGTTAGCCTAGGGCTAATTCTACTAAGCGCTATTATTTTCACGGGGGGCTTCACCCTTCAAACCTTCAACACTGCCCAAGAAAGCATCTGATTAGTCCTCCCAGCATGACCTTTAGCCGCAATATGATACATTTCTACACTAGCAGAAACCAACCGAGCCCCCTTCGACCTTACCGAGGGGGAATCCGAACTAGTCTCAGGCTTCAACGTAGAATACGCAGGGGGCCCATTCGCCCTATTCTTCCTAGCAGAATATGCTAATATCCTGCTCATAAATACACTCTCTGCCACCCTCTTCCTGGGCGCCTCCCACGTCCCAACAGTCCCCGAACTAACCACCATCAATTTAATAACCAAAGCAGCCCTCCTCTCCATCCTCTTCCTCTGAGTTCGAGCCTCTTACCCCCGGTTCCGATATGACCAACTTATACATTTAATCTGAAAGAACTTCCTCCCACTAACACTTGCCCTCGTCATCTGACACCTAGCACTCCCTATTGCACTCGCAGGCTTGCCCCCTCAACTATAGCCTTGGAGTTGTGCCTGAAATAAAGGGCCACTTTGATAGAGTGAATTATGAGGGTTAAATTCCCTCCAACTCCTTAGAAAAAAGGGACTCGAACCCTGCCCGAAGAGATCAAAACTCTCAGTGCTTCCACTACACCACTTTCTAGTAAAGTCAGCTAATTAAGCTCTTGGGCCCATACCCCAATAATGTTGGTTAAACCCCTTCCTTTATTAATGAACCCTATTGTTTCATGCACTTTATTACTAGCCCTCGGTCTCGGAACTACAATTACATTCGCAAGCTCCCACTGATTCCTTGCCTGAATAGGCCTTGAAATCAACACCCTTGCTATCCTTCCACTAATAGCTCAATACCACCACCCCCGAGCAACTGAGGCGACCCTTAAATACTTCCTCACACAAGCAACCGCAGCTTCCACCCTTCTCTTTGCAACCACAACAAACGCCTGACTAAACGGACAATGAGACATTCAACACATAACACACCCTCTTCCCATTACCTTGTTCACCCTCGCCCTTGCCCTAAAGATCGGCCTAGCCCCCCTCCATATTTGACTTCCTGAAGTCCTTCAAGGACTAGACCTTGGCACAGGACTTATCTTAACAACCTGGCAAAAACTTGCCCCCTTCGCCCTCCTCCTCCAAATTTACCCCGCCAACTCAACCCTCCTCATTATTTTAGGCCTAACATCAACCCTCGTCGGGGGCTGAGGCGGGCTTAACCAAACCCAACTACGAAAAGTCCTCGCCTACTCTTCAATCGCCCACCTTGGCTGAATGATCCTTGTACTACAATTCTCCCCCGCTCTCACTCTCCTTACCCTCCTCATGTATTTCATTATAACCTTCTCAACATTCCTTGTATTTAACCTAAATAACGCAACCAACATCAATGCACTAGCCACCTCCTGAACTAAAGCCCCCGCACTCACTGCTCTCACACCCCTCCTTCTCCTCTCCCTAGGAGGCCTTCCTCCACTCTCCGGCTTCATGCCAAAATGACTGATTCTCCAAGAACTAACTAAACAGGACTTAGCCTTAACCGCCACCCTAGCTGCACTCACCGCACTCCTCAGCCTATACTTTTACCTACGCCTGTCATACGCCATCGCCCTAACAATATTCCCCAACAACCCAACAGGCACACCACCTTGACGCCTCCAATCGTCCCAAATCATATACCCCCTCGCCCTTTCAACTATGGCCACCCTCACACTCCTCCCACTCACCCCGACCATTGTAGCACTATTAACCTCTTAAGAGACTTAGGATAGTACAAGACCAAGAGCCTTCAAAGCCCTCAGCGGGAGTGAAAATCTCCCAGTCCCTGTTAAGACTTGCGGGACACTAACCCACATCACCTGTATGCAAAACAGACACTTTAATTAAGCTAAAGCCTTACCTAGACAGGTAGGCCTCGATCCTACAAACTCTTAGTTAACAGCTAAGCGCTCAAACCAGCGAGCATCCGTCTACCTTTCCCCCGCCTAGTATAGGACTAAAGGCGGGGGAAAGCCCCGGCAGGCGTTAGCCTACTTCTTCAGATTTGCAATCTGCTATGTATAACACCTCAGAGCTTGGTAAGAAGAGGACTTCAACCTCTGTCTATGGGGCTACAATCCACCGCTTAAGACTCAGCCATCTTACCTATGGCAATCACACGTTGATTTTTCTCTACCAACCACAAAGACATCGGCACCCTCTATCTAGTTTTTGGTGCATGAGCCGGAATAGTAGGCACAGCCCTAAGCCTCCTTATCCGGGCAGAACTAAGCCAGCCCGGCTCACTCCTCGGAGATGACCAAATTTTTAACGTAATTGTTACAGCGCATGCCTTCGTTATAATTTTCTTTATAGTAATGCCCGTAATAATCGGAGGATTCGGGAACTGGCTTGTGCCCCTAATAATTGGTGCTCCTGACATGGCATTCCCCCGAATAAATAACATAAGTTTCTGGCTTCTCCCCCCTTCCTTCCTTCTGCTCCTGACCTCTTCAGGGGTTGAGGCAGGGGCCGGAACAGGATGGACGGTCTATCCTCCACTTGCTGGGAATCTCGCACACGCAGGGGCTTCCGTCGACTTGGCTATCTTCTCTCTACACCTTGCAGGTGTTTCCTCAATTCTAGGGGCCATCAACTTTATTACAACAATTATTAACATAAAACCTCCCGCCATCTCCCAGTACCAAACACCCTTATTTGTGTGGGCTGTCCTGATCACAGCGGTCCTCCTACTACTTTCACTCCCTGTTTTAGCCGCCGGTATTACAATGCTTCTAACAGACCGCAACCTTAATACAACCTTCTTCGACCCCGCAGGTGGAGGTGACCCCATTCTTTACCAGCATTTATTCTGATTTTTCGGTCACCCAGAGGTCTATATTTTAATTCTCCCAGGATTTGGTATGGTCTCACATATTGTTGCCTACTACGCTGGTAAGAAAGAACCTTTCGGTTACATGGGAATAGTCTGAGCTATAATGGCCATCGGCCTCCTGGGATTCATTGTCTGAGCCCACCACATATTTACAGTTGGAATAGACGTAGATACACGGGCTTACTTCACATCTGCTACAATAATTATTGCCATCCCAACCGGTGTTAAAGTCTTTAGCTGACTCGCAACCCTTCACGGAGGCGCTCTCAAATGAGAAGCCCCGCTTCTATGGGCCCTTGGTTTTATCTTCCTCTTCACAGTAGGAGGACTAACAGGGATCGTTCTAGCCAACTCCTCCCTGGACATTGTTCTTCACGATACATACTATGTAGTCGCCCACTTCCACTATGTCCTTTCAATAGGAGCAGTATTCGCCATTATGGGCGGCTTTGTTCACTGATTCCCTTTATTTACAGGATATACTCTTCACAGTACTTGGGCAAAAACTCACTTTGCAATTATGTTCACAGGAGTCAACCTCACCTTCTTCCCCCAGCACTTCCTCGGACTTGCCGGAATGCCTCGCCGGTACTCAGACTACCCAGACGCATATGCCCTATGAAATACCATTTCCTCCCTGGGCTCCCTGGTCTCTCTTGTCGCAGTAGTCCTTCTCTTATTCATTATCTGAGAAGCTTTCGCTGCTAAACGTGAAGTGTTAGATGTTCGTTTTACAACCACTAACGTGGAATGACTTCACGGCTGCCCTCCCCCGTACCACACCTTCGAAGAACCCCCCTTTGTACAAGTTCAATACAGCCGTGCGAGAAAGGGAGGAGTCGAACCCCCATGAGTTGGTTTCAAGCCAACCACATAACCGCTCTGCCACTTTCTTCATAAGACACTAGTAAAGCACTTACACTGCCTTGTCAAGGCAGTATCGTGGGTTAAACCCCCGCGTGTCTTGTACCATTAATGGCACATCCCGCCCAACTAGGATTTCAAGATGCAACTTCCCCCCTTATGGAAGAACTTCTTCATTTTCACGACCACGCTTTAATAATTGTTCTTCTTATCAGCGTACTAGTACTTTACATTATTGTATGCATAATCACCACTAAGCTATCAGATAAACTTATTCTTGACTCCCAAGAAATTGAAATCATCTGAACGGTACTCCCTGCAATCACCCTAATTTTGATTGCTCTCCCATCTCTCCGAATTCTCTACCTCATAGACGAAATTAATGACCCCCACCTAACAATTAAAGCCATAGGCCATCAATGATACTGGTCCTACGAGTACACCGACTACGAAGACCTTGGCTTCGACTCATATATAATTCCCACACAAGACCTCACCCCTGGTCAATTTCGCCTCTTGGAAGCAGACCATCGAATAGTAGTTCCAGTTGAATCCCCCATCCGAGTACTGATTTCTGCTGAAGATGTACTTCACTCATGGGCAGTCCCCACACTCGGTATCAAAATAGACGCAGTCCCTGGCCGACTAAATCAAACAGCCTTTATTACAGCCCGCCCCGGGGTTTACTATGGACAATGCTCCGAAATTTGTGGAGCCAATCATAGCTTCATGCCTATCGTAGTCGAAGCAGTCCCTCTAAATCACTTCGAGGCCTGAACCACCCTAATACTTGAAGAAACCTCGCTAAGAAGCTAATTAGGGGCTAGCGTTAGCCTTTTAAGCTAAAGACTGGTGGCTCCCAACCACCCTCAGCGACATGCCCCAGCTTAACCCGTCCCCCTGACTAGCCATCATAGTCTTCTCATGACTGACATTTCTAATTATTATCCCACCCAAAATTATAGCTCACATTTTCCCAAACGAGCCGTCCCCACAAAGCACAGAAACCCCTAAAACAAATACCTGAAACTGACCATGACTGTAAGCCTCTTCGACCAATTTATATCCCCTGTCTACCTAGGGATTCCACTCCTCGCACTTGCTCTCACCCTGCCTTGAATCCTCTACCCTTCCCCCTCCACCCGATGACTTAGCAATCGTCTATTAACCCTCCAAAGCTGATCCATCAACCGATTCACCCAGCAAATTCTTATACCCCTAAACATGGGGGGACACAAATGAGCCCTAATTTTAACCTCCCTCATAGTTTTCCTCATTACCCTCAACATCCTAGGCCTCCTCCCCTACACCTTCACCCCCACCACACAACTATCCCTCAACCTGGCCCTTGCCTTCCCGCTTTGACTAGCCACAGTCCTCATCGGACTACGAAATCAGCCAACCGCTGCCCTAGGACACCTCCTACCAGAAGGCACACCCACACCTCTCATCCCCATTCTCGTAATTATCGAGACAATCAGCCTGTTCATCCGCCCTCTCGCCCTAGGCGTCCGACTGACTGCCAACCTCACAGCTGGCCACCTCCTAATACAACTCACCTCCACAGCTGCCTTCGTCCTTCTGCCCGTAATACCCACAGTGGCAGCTCTTACAACAGGCCTCCTATTTCTGCTTACCCTCCTAGAAGTTGCCGTAGCTATAATTCAAGCCTATGTATTCGTCCTACTTTTAAGCCTCTACCTGCAAGAAAACGTCTAATGGCCCACCAAGCACACGCATATCACATAGTAGACCCCAGCCCCTGACCCTTAACAGGTGCCGTCGCCGCCCTGCTCTTGACATCAGGACTCGCAATCTGATTTCACTTCCACTCTACAACCCTTCTATCCCTAGGCCTCATCCTCCTCCTATTGACAATATACCAATGATGACGAGACATCGTCCGAGAAGGCACATTCCAAGGCCACCACACGCCTCCCGTCCAAAAAGGCCTTCGATTTGGTATAATTTTATTTATTACATCAGAAGTTTTCTTTTTCCTAGGATTCTTCTGAGCTTTTTACCACTCAAGCCTTGCCCCTACACCTGAACTAGGAGGCTGCTGACCCCCTACTGGTATCACCACCCTAGATCCATTCGAAGTTCCCCTACTTAATACTGCCGTCCTCTTAGCCTCTGGAGTAACAGTCACCTGGGCCCACCACAGTATTATGGAAGGGGAGCGTAAACAGGCCATTCAATCCTTGACACTCACTATTCTCCTCGGATTTTACTTTACTTTCCTCCAAGCTATAGAGTACTATGAAGCCCCCTTCACCATTGCAGACGGAGTGTACGGCTCCACATTCTTTGTAGCCACCGGCTTTCACGGACTTCATGTCATCATTGGCTCTACATTCCTAGCCGTTTGTCTACTTCGCCAAGCCCAGTATCATTTTACGTCAGAGCACCACTTCGGATTTGAAGCAGCCGCCTGATATTGACACTTCGTAGACGTCGTTTGATTATTCCTTTACATTTCCATCTACTGATGAGGCTCATAATCTTTCTAGTACTAAGTTAGTATTAGTGACTTCCAATCACCGGGTCTTGGTTAAAATCCAAGGAAAGATAATGAATTTAGTCACAATCATCTTTATTATCGCTGCCCTGCTCTCAGCCATCCTAGCCACCGTATCATTCTGACTCCCCCAAATAGCCCCCGACCACGAAAAACTCTCCCCCTATGAATGTGGCTTTGACCCCCTCGGCACCGCCCGACTACCCTTCTCCCTCCGATTTTTCCTCGTCGCCATCCTGTTTCTGCTATTCGACCTAGAAATTGCCCTTCTCCTACCCCTCCCCTGAGGGGACCAACTAGCCTCCCCCCTCTTAACCTTCCTCTGAGCCACAACCGTCCTAGCCCTCCTCACCTTAGGCCTAATCTATGAATGACTTCAAGGAGGCCTAGAATGAGCTGAATAGGTAATTAGTTTAAGAAAAACATTTGATTTCGGCTCAAAAGCTCGTGGTTAAAGTCCACACTCACCTAATGACCCCCGTTCACTTTGCCTTCTCCTCAGCCTTCATTCTAGGACTAACCGGCCTCGCATTCCATCGAACCCACCTCCTCTCAGCCCTTCTATGCCTAGAGGGAATGATACTCTCTCTCTTCATTGCCCTCTCCCTATGAACCCTCCAACTAGACTCCACCAACTTCTCAGCCTCCCCCATACTCCTTTTAGCATTCTCAGCCTGTGAAGCAAGCGCAGGCCTCGCATTACTGGTCGCCACCTCCCGAACCCACGGCACTGACCGCTTACAAAGTCTAAACTTACTACAATGCTAAAAATCCTCATCCCCACGCTAATGCTTGTCCCAACGACCTGGCTAGTCCCCGCTAAATGACTCTGACCTACGACCCTCATGCACAGCCTACTAATTGCACTAACCAGCCTCACCTGACTAAAAAACCTATCAGAGACAGGCTGAACCTTTCTCAACCCCTATATAGCAACAGACCCACTCTCAACCCCCCTCCTAGTCCTCACCTGCTGGCTTCTCCCCCTCATAATCCTTGCAAGCCAAAACCACACAGCCCATGAACCCATCAACCGCCAACGAATGTACATCACCCTCCTAACATCCCTCCAAATTTTCCTTATCCTGGCCTTTAGCGCCACCGAAGTAATCATATTTTACGTAATGTTTGAAGCCACTTTAATCCCAACCCTGTTTCTTATTACCCGCTGAGGCAACCAAGCAGAACGACTTAACGCAGGTACCTACTTTCTATTCTATACCCTAGCCGGCTCACTCCCCCTGCTTGTCGCCCTTCTCCTCCTCCAAAACAGTACTGGGACCCTCTCCCTCCTAACCCTACAATTTTCAAACCCTGCCCAACTCATTACCTTAGCAGACAAGCTCTGATGAGCAGGCTGCCTATTAGCATTTCTAGTAAAAATACCCCTCTATGGGGTCCATCTCTGACTACCCAAAGCCCATGTTGAAGCCCCAATCGCAGGCTCAATAATCCTTGCTGCCGTCCTCCTAAAACTTGGTGGCTATGGTATAATACGAATCCTCCCCATACTAGAGCCCCTAACTAAAGAACTAAGCTACCCCTTCATTATCTTTGCACTCTGGGGCGTAATTATAACGGGCTCAATTTGCTTACGACAGACAGACCTAAAATCACTCATCGCCTATTCATCTGTAGGCCACATGGGCCTAGTAGTAGGCGGAATCCTCATCCAAACCCCCTGAGGTTTCACAGGGGCCCTCATTCTTATGATTGCACATGGACTAACCTCCTCCGCCCTATTCTGCCTTGCCAACACAAACTATGAACGAACCCACAGCCGAACAATGATCCTTGCCCGAGGCCTCCAAATAGCCCTCCCCCTAATGACCACCTGATGATTCATTGCCAGCCTCGCCAACCTAGCCCTCCCCCCACTTCCCAACCTCATAGGAGAACTAATGATTATTACCTCCCTATTCAACTGATCCTGATGAACCCTCGCCCTAACAGGAACTGGGACCCTAATCACCGCAGGGTACTCTCTTTACATGTTCCTAATAACCCAACGTGGCCCCCTTCCAACACATATCATTGCCCTCGAACCATCCCACTCTCGAGAGCACCTCTTAGTGGCTCTCCACTTACTCCCCCTAATCCTCTTAATCCTTAAACCCGAATTAATTTGAGGTTGGACCGCTTGTAGACATAGTTTAACAAAAACATTAGATTGTGATTCTAAGGATAGGGGTTAAAACCCCCTTGTCCACCGAGAGAGGCTCGCTAGCAACGAAGACTGCTAATCTTCGCCACCTTGGTTGAACCCCTGGGCTCACTCGAACCGCTGCTAAAGGATAACAGCTCATCCGTTGGTCTTAGGAACCAAAAACTCTTGGTGCAAATCCAAGTAGCAGCTATGCACACTACTTCACTAACAATAACCTCAAGCCTAATTATTATCTTCTTCCTCCTAGCCTACCCCATCCTTACAACCCTTAACCCCCGCCCCCAAAACCCTGATTGGGCCCTCTCCCAAGTTAAAACAGCAGTAAAACTGGCCTTTTTCATAAGCCTCCTTCCCCTTTTCCTATTCCTTAACGAAGGCGCAGAAACAATCATCACTAATTGAACCTGAATAAACACCCTAACCTTTGACATTAATATCAGCTTTAAATTCGACCATTATTCAATTATCTTCACCCCTATCGCCCTCTACGTCACCTGGTCAATTCTTGAGTTTGCATCCTGATACATACACTCAGACCCCTTTATAAACCGATTCTTCAAATACCTCCTCATTTTCTTAATTGCCATAATTATCCTTGTTACAGCAAACAATATATTCCAACTTTTTATTGGATGAGAGGGCGTAGGAATTATATCATTCCTCTTAATCGGCTGATGATACGGCCGAGCAGACGCAAATACCGCAGCCCTCCAGGCTGTACTTTACAACCGAGTCGGAGATATTGGCCTAATCTTCGCCATAGCCTGAATAGCAACCAACCTTAATTCCTGAGAAATACAACAAATATTTACAACAGCTAAAAGTCAAGACCTCACCTTCCCTCTCCTAGGACTTATTCTTGCCGCAACCGGTAAATCAGCCCAATTTGGACTCCACCCGTGACTTCCCTCTGCCATAGAGGGCCCCACACCGGTCTCCGCCCTACTACATTCCAGCACTATAGTTGTTGCCGGCATTTTCCTTCTTGTTCGAATAAGCCCCCTTCTAGAAAACAACCAAACAGCCCTCACCCTTTGCTTATGCTTAGGTGCCCTAACTACCCTATTTACTGCCACCTGTGCCCTCACCCAAAATGACATCAAAAAAATTGTTGCTTTCTCCACATCAAGCCAACTCGGCCTAATAATAGTAACCATCGGACTTAACCAACCCCAACTCGCTTTCCTCCACATTTGTACCCATGCATTCTTCAAAGCAATACTTTTCCTCTGCTCGGGCTCAATCATTCACAGTCTTAATGATGAACAGGACATTCGAAAAATAGGAGGCATACATCACCTCACACCTTTCACCTCCTCCTGCCTCACCATTGGAAGCCTAGCCCTCACAGGTACCCCCTTTTTAGCAGGCTTCTTCTCAAAAGACGCCATCATTGAAGCACTAAACACATCCCATCTCAACGCCTGAGCCCTCACCCTCACTCTCTTAGCCACTTCCTTCACAGCCATCTACAGCCTTCGAGTAGTTTTCTTTGTCTCCATAGGCCACCCCCGATTCAATACACTCTCCCCCATTAATGAAAACAACCCAGCAGTCATTAACCCCATCAAGCGCCTAGCTTGGGGGAGTATCATTGCCGGCCTTTTAATCACCTCTAACATAATCCCTCTAAAAACACCAATCATGACCATACCCCCACTCCTAAAACTAGCCGCCCTCACTGTCACGATCCTTGGCCTTCTTTTAGCGCTAGAACTTGCCTCCCTAACAAACAAACAATTCAAACCCACCCCAAAACTACTACCTCACCACTTCTCCAACATGCTCGGCTTTTTCCCAGCCATTATTCACCGCACGCTTCCCAAACTCAACCTAACCCTTGGGCAAACAATTGCCACCCAAATAGTCGATTTAACCTGACTAGAAAAGACAGGCCCCAAAGCCCTCACCTCCCTCAACATACCCCTGATTACAACAACAAGCAACTCCCAGCAAGGCATAATCAAAACATACCTCACCTTCTTTTTATTAACACTCGCCCTCGCCACCCTAGTATTCATCCTTTAGACCGCCCGAAGCGTCCCTCGGCTTAACCCTCGCGTTAATTCAAGCACCACAAACAAAGTCAAAAGCAACACCCAAGCACTAATTACCAACATCCCCCCACCCCCAGCGTACATCAGTGCAACCCCTCCCGAATCCCCTCGCAACATAGACAACTCCCCAAACTCATCCACAGGTACCCAGGAAGTCTCATATCATCCCCCTCAAAACAGACCCGAGACCATAACCACCCCCACAACATAAGCAAGAATATATATTACAACAGGACGACTCCCTCAACTCTCCGGATAAGGCTCCGCAGCTAAAGCTGCCGAATATGCAAACACCACCAACATCCCCCCTAAGTAAATCAAAAACAAGACCAAGGATAAAAAATGGCCTCCATGTCCTACCAAAACACCACACCCCAAGCCCGCCACCACAACTAAACCCAAAGCAGCAAAATAAGGCGAAGGATTTGAAGCAACCGCAACCAACCCTAAAACTAACCCAAATAAAAACAAAGACATAATATAAGTCATAATTTCTGCCAGGACTCTAACCAGGACTAATGGCTTGAAAAACCACCGTTGTTATTCAACTACAAAAACCTTAATGGCAAGCCTACGCAAAACCCACCCACTCCTAAAAATCGCTAACGACGCACTAGTAGACCTCCCCGCCCCATCTAACATCTCAGCCTGATGAAACTTTGGCTCTCTACTCGCCCTTTGCTTAGGTGCCCAAATCCTCACAGGACTCTTCCTCGCTATACACTATACATCCGATATCTCCATAGCCTTCTCATCCGTTGCACACATTTGCCGAGACGTTAACTACGGATGACTTATCCGCAACCTCCATGCCAACGGTGCCTCTTTTTTCTTCATTTGCCTTTATCTCCACATCGGCCGAGGCCTCTACTACGGCTCCTACCTTTATAAAGAAACATGAAACATCGGAGTCGTACTATTCCTTCTCGTAATAATAACCGCTTTCGTCGGCTACGTCCTCCCCTGAGGACAAATGTCATTCTGAGGAGCCACCGTCATCACAAATCTCCTATCCGCCGTCCCTTACGTAGGCAACACGCTAGTCCAATGAATCTGAGGGGGCTTCTCAGTAGACAACGCCACCCTTACCCGCTTTTTTGCCTTCCACTTTCTCCTCCCCTTCATTGTCGCAGCTGCAACCTTTCTTCACCTGCTTTTCCTACATGAAACAGGCTCAAACAACCCACTTGGCCTAAACTCAGACACAGACAAAATCCCATTTCACCCTTATTTTACCTACAAAGACCTCCTAGGCTTTGCAATCCTAGTTATCTGCCTCACCGCCTTGGCCCTTTTCTCCCCCAACCTTCTAGGCGACCCCGACAACTTCACCCCCGCCAACCCGCTCGTCACCCCTCCCCACATCAAACCAGAATGATACTTCCTATTCGCCTACGCCATCCTCCGCTCAATCCCCAACAAACTAGGAGGAGTCCTTGCCCTCCTGGCCTCCATCCTTGTTCTCATGGTAGTCCCCATACTTCATACATCTAAACAACGAGGGCTAACATTCCGACCCGTCACCCAATTTCTTTTCTGAACTCTCATTGCAGATGTCTTCATCCTAACCTGGATTGGAGGCATACCAGTAGAACACCCCTTCATCATCATTGGCCAAGTCGCATCCCTCTTATACTTCGCCCTATTCCTAATTTTCCTTCCACTAGCAGGCTGATTAGAAAACAAAATCCTTGAATGACATTGCATTAGTAGCTCAGTTTCAGAGCGCCGGTCTTGTAAACCGGATGTCGGGGGTTAAATTCCGCCCTACTGCTCAATCAAAAAGGAGGGAATTTAACCCCCACCACTAACTCCCAAAGCTAGTATTCTAAACTAAACTACTTTTTGTACATATATGTATATTCACCATACAATTATATTAACCATATCAATAGCATTCAAGTACATACATGTTTTATCAACATTTCTTGGTGTCACACATTCATACACCACCATAAAAACAAGACATACATAAACCATAAATAATTAAACCCAACAATCCTTTATATAATTGCAGGCGAAACTTAAGCTCCTAACAGTTCCGTCCATAAGTCTAGATATACCACGGACTCAACATCCCGCCATACCTCACAATTTTAATGTAATAAGAACCGACCATCAGTTGATTTCTTAATGCATACGGTTATTGAAGGTGAGGGACAAGTATTGTGGGGGTTTCACAAAATGAACTATTCCTGGCATTTGGTTCCTATTTCAGGGCCATTTATTGGTATCATTCCTCACACTTTCATCGACGCTTGCATAAGTTAATGGTGGTAATACATAAGCGGGAGCACCCCCCATGCCGAGCGTTCTTTCTAGAGGGTCACTGGTATTTTTTTTTTGGTTTCCTTTCGCCTTGCATTTCACAGTGCATACAGAAATGAAATAATAAGGTTGAACATTTCCTTGCGTTCAAAGTAAATGGTATTCAATGATATAAGTCATTACTCAAGAATCACATATTTGGATATCAAGTGCATAAACTATGGCTTATCACTTGGAAGATATCTAAGTTATGCCCCCTGGGTTCCTGCGCGTTAAACCCCCCCTACCCCCCCAATACTCCTGAGATCACTAACACTCCTGTAAACCCCCCGTAAACAGGAAAACCCCGGGTAGTATAATTTTTAGTCCAAAATGTATCTATTTACATTATTAAAATGACGCACGC